AAGGTAAGATTTCCATTTATTCATCAAAAGAGGCGTCCCATTTGAAACCAGAATGGATTTTCCTTGATACCTAACATAATGTATGAAAGGATCTTTGAACAACCATAGACTGGCTTGAAAATCCTTAGCAAAGACTTCTACAAGACGTTCTTTTTTTTCATAGAAATATATCCGTTCAAGAAAGACTCCAAAAGATGTTGATCGCAAATGAGAAGATTGCTTACGGAGAAAGAAGAAAATGGATTCGTATTCACATACATGAGAATTATATAACAAGAAGAATAATTTTGGATTTCTTTTTGGTGAAAAATAAAAACTGGGTTTCTTTCTATCAATAAGAGTATTCCAATTCCAATATTCGTGGAAAAAGAATCGTAATAAATGCAAGGAGGAGGCGTCTTTTACCCAATAACGAAGGTTTTGAACCAAGATTTCCAGATGTACGGGATGGGGTATTAGTATATCTAACACAGAATTTAAATGTGAAAAATTGTTCTCTAAGAAAGGAAATGGTGAATGAATTGATCGTAAATTACGATATTTTAATATCCCTTTCCCCCCTTGAGAAGATATTAATCGTATATAAAATGGAATTTCCACAATAAATGCAAGTCCTTCTGATATTGTTTGAGAATATAAATTCTTGTTGTGACCAAAAAATAGATTTTGATTAGAATTATTAGCAAAAATAATAAAATGATTTTGTTGATAAATTCGAGTAATTAAACGTTTCACAATTAGGAAACTGGATTTATTATCATAAACTAGATTTTCTAACAAAATCGATCGGTTTAAACTATGATCATGAGCAAGTACATAAATATACTCCTGAAAGATAAGTGGATATAGAAAGCCGTGTTGTTGAGATCTATCAAGCTGTAAATATCCTTGAATTTCCTCCATTTGATTTAAATTTGAACCAAAGGTAGAAGATTTGGGGGTTATCAAATGATACATAGTGCGATACAGTCAAAACAAAGTATTTTAGTAATAAAAGATACCTCGGGGGCGAGTATAAACTTATAAACAGATTCTCTATCCTCTCTTTTTTACATTTTTAGTCATTTTTAGTCTATGTTATAGGATAACAAGATGGTTAGAAATCTTTTATTTTTTCAACCCAATCGCTCTTTTGATTTCGGAAAAATTTTCTTTATCAATATACTGCTTCTTCTACACACACATCTCCGTTTCATAATGGAGAGTTAGAATAGTTAGGATTCGTTGAAAAATTGAGAATTCACTCATGGGAGTGAAAGCTTTCCTGCACCGGGCACTAATATATTTTTAACGTCTAATTAGATCAGGAAATTATTCCAAATTCAGAACAGAAGCTCGTTTCTTTATCTTTCCCTATAATTAATTGAAGCCGCGAGGCCCTATCCATTTATTCATTCAACCCAACTTTATTTTCTTCCATTCCAAGAATTCGAACCGGGTTTTTCTTTTCTACTGATCCGGTAAAAATGAAACATTCTCAGAACTCTCCCTCAATCCGACATGCTGTTTTTTCCATTCATTCCCTTTCAGGATCAGTCGTGGTCTTTCAAACTTTACCGATGGTATAGATGAATCCCCTGCTTCATCTAAATGTGTAAAAGATGCTAGCCGCACTTAAAAGCCGAGTACTCTACCGTTGAGTTAGCAACCCGAAGAATAAATTAAAATAAAAAATAAATAAAAAAAGAAATTAAAAAAATCTATAAAATATAATATATAATATATATAATATATTAAGTGTATAGATACAATCAGAATGAAAACAAATTCAACAAAGACATTAGACAAGGCAATCAAAGTGTTGAGCTAACAAATAAAAAACGATTTTCTAATGCATTCAAAACAAAAACATAAAAATGAAATGAATAGAGGCAGATGAAAATACAAGAAATTCTCAGAAAAAATTCGATAAAAATAAAAAAATAGATAAATATCAAAATTTATAGACCGACCCCCCTTAATTTACTTTTTCATTTACTTTTTCAATCAATCAAAAAACCTTGCATATAATAGAACCCATGGTTTGAAAGTAAAAAAAAAACAAACCTAGGGCACGAAACTAAATAGATCCACTTGACTTATCACAATGAATTATATTTGTTCGATACACTGTTGTCAATATAAATGTTGCGAAAAGAATATATGGAAAAAAATACAATAAATTCAATTGACAGTTAAAATACAAATTGATCAAATCGTTGGATTGACACTGCATATCTAAATAATTCTATTCTACACGTGTAGATGAGAAAATAAATAAGGACGTGGTGAAAAAGTCCCTGATTTATTTAATCCACACCAATCAAAAATGTATTCAATAAAAAATAAAATAAGTAGAATAAGCAAACTTACCTCGATTCCCTCTTTCTTTGTTATAAGACTTTGTCGCATAGAATATGAGAAAACAATGAAAAATAGATACTAATAGGGCGGGAAGGGGGGGTGTAGTGACTTTTCTATAATTTTATAGAATCTTTCTCTATTCTTTTTTATATACCCCCCTTTTTTGCATTTCTTTCCTTAATTGAACTTCATTTGATTAGGGCGAAGTTCCTTAAAAACCCCCGCCTTTTTAAAAATATCTTGAACAGTTCCTGTAGGTTGAGCACCCTGTTCAAGGAAATATAGAATAGCATTAACGTTTAAATAAGTTTGATTCTTTATCGGATCATAAAAACCCACTTTCTGCAGATCTTTTCCTTCTCTTCGGGATCGAACATCAATTGCAACGATTCGAAAGACAGCTCATTGAGATAGATGTAAATGAACAATACCCCTCCTAGAAACGTATAGGAAGTTTTCTCTTCGTACGGCTCGAGAAAAAAATAATTTGATTCGAAGTTTTATCTATGTATTGAATTCTAGTAAATCATAAAAGGTGCATAAAATCATCAAATCAATTAGACTGCGGTTTAAGTCTTTTTTTTTTCTTTTTCATTCCTGAAAATAAAAAAGAAATCATTCGTACTCATAACTCAAGTTAGATAACTTTTAAATAGCTCAAAAGAAAATTGTTAGGCAATTTCATTTATTGAGTGGTCTTTACCCCCTTATTTGTCTCCTTTCAAATTTTTATTTCTTATCTTAAGATACTAAGTCGGGCTCATTTATTGAGACAATTTAAATGGTGTTTCCTTGTTCTGAGATCCTTTATCAATCATTGGGTTTAGACATTCCTTCGGTCCTTCTTAATCCTTTCAAAATGGCAGCAACATACCCTTTTTGGAATTTCCTTCTATCAAAGAATCTTGTGGACATTTGATTCCCGCGTGATACACTTTGGGTCGAAAAAGTTTGATTAATCCCAACAAATTTTCCTTTTGAATGGGAAACTTCCTCGAATGGGATCCTTTCGATTTTTATATCGAAGTTATATTCTCACGAAGTTGTTCCAATTTATTGATTTGCATTAACCCTAGATTTTTGCTCCGAGAAATCAATTAATACTTTCTACTCGAGCTCTATCCTGGACTATTTACATTACCAAATGATGTCGAGCCAAGAGCACTTTCATTCCTATAGAAATGGAAAATGGTGGATATAATAAAGAATCCACAAAAGGTCGTCTCCTTCAAGTCGCACGTTGCTTTCTACCACATCGTTTCAAACGAAGTTTTAGCATAACATTCCTCTAATTTTGAACCTGTATGGAATTGATTCAATTATGGAATCATGAATAGTCATTGGTTCAATTAGTGCATAGACGTCGTACTCTATACTCTTTTTATAGATAAATATAGATCAATAAAGATTTTTCTAAAGAAGTTTTAGTAAGACCTCTATCAAAGAGTCCATTTAACTTCTAAGGAATCATTAAAAATATTCATAATTTTAAAAAACATTCATAATTAAAAAAAGCTCGTATCATTATTTGAATAAAATTGACAATAAGGACCACATTTGATCATCGTAGAAAAGATAAATCCTTCTTAATTGAATTAAATTAATAAACTAGAGCAAACAAAAAATAAATAGGTAAGGGAGGGGTTTTCGTATCTATCAAATCAACTGAACAACTGCCCTGTCACCATTCTAATCTAAATAGTCTATATTACAAATTTCAATTTGTAATTTTCGTATCACAAACCTTTTTCACACAAAAATCGAAAGACTTTTATTAGTGAAATAGAACAATAAAAACATATACGATAAACTTTTCCTCATTTTATATGTATTTTTTTAAGTAACATTATTATCTTACTAGAAATAGAAAGTGAATAAAAAACAATAAAAGATATAAAGCACCACCATCTCATGTCTTACATAGATTCACAATTTTTCATTAGGACCCAACACGAAATACCCAAACTGAGATTCAAAGAAAATACATCGGTTGTTAAATATATAATTACATAATATAGCATTGGAGTTTTGTTAAATTTTTGATAATGTAGTTCGAACAGACGCAAATATTTTAATATCTCCCATTAATGATTAATTCTTATCTGCTCACCCATTCTATGGGAATAATGGGACATAACAGAAATGAAAAAGGGGATTCTGATCGCAGATACAAACTACCTAGGCACAAAACTAAAGAAGTCCAGATTAAGCTGTTCCTTTTTTTATTTCAACCTAACCTATATTAACATTAAGAGACTTAATTCTATTGAGTTTGAGTCAACTTTATTAGTACCAAATATAGTTAGAATTCAGAAATCCATAGAAAAATTAATAAATAATTAGACTACCCCATTTACGAGATAAAGAATAATAGATAGAATCGTTGAAAATTTCAATTTTGATAAAATAGAAAATAGATATGGGACAGAGGGTTTTTCTAAATAACTAACTTCTCTAAATTAGGAAGATTTTGAACATATAATGAAAAGATCACTCGCCCTTTTTGAATTTGAATTCAAACGTGTGGAATCCATGTTCCCATCTTACCCGGATCCTAAATAGATTAATTTATACCTGCGTGTTATTTGAACTCGATTGAGTTAAGTTTGTGAAAAAAGTATGATTCATAAAAGATAAAAATCAGAAATCAGAAACAC